ATTGGGCATGATCAAGATAGGATTGGATCATCAAAGAATCATCCAAATTAGAGTGTTGCGATTTTTCGTGGGGGGGATTTCCAATTTAATGAGATTTGGAAAGGAGGGTTCATTTAATTGGAAAATGAAATAACTAAAGTTTTCTCTTTTGCTGAAGAAGTTTTGATAGCTACGGATCACAAAAAACACTAAAATCATAACAGAAAAAAGCATTGTGGAAAAATAGATAGTTTCTTTTTTAGTTCCGAAAATGAAACGAAAATTCAAATAGAAAAATAAAAAGAATGTAAATAGTCTTTCTTCTTTTTGTTGTTGCTTGAATATTTTATATTCAATTGAATATAATATATAATAAATAACAAGCATTTTTGTGTTCAAATAAAATAAATCATTATTTATCTATAATTCGTTGGAACAAAAAAAGGGGCCCGGCTAGGTACTGACCAGGCCGGGCCATCAGAATAAGAAGGGCCTTTCGAACAAAATCAACACAAAGATGTCTTCTTTTTTTTTCGTTATTTTTCTTTATAGGCTCGTTCGAGCCCTTCCTTTATCTAAAAGAAATTCCTGATTTGTATATCTCTATAGAATAGAGAAAGAAAGACTCCTTACATTATGTGTAATGTAGTAATTCTCTTTTTCAATTGGGAGAGATGGCTGAGTGGACTAAAGCGTCGGATTGCTAATCCGTTGTACGAGTTATTCGTACCGAGGGTTCGAATCCCTCTCTTTCCGGTTCCGTTGATGACTTGATTTATTTCTTTTTTTTTTTTTCAAATTTTGGAAATCTTAGTTAAACGTGTGGAATAGATAAAATCCTAAGAAAATTTGCAAATTAACCAAGGAAAAACCCTTGCATTTTATTCTTCACGTCCAGGATTACGTCCTGGATCATTAGATAGGAATCCAAAGATGAAGAGAGAAACAAAAAATATCACTACGGTATAAACGAAGAGTTTCAGAGTAAGCATTACACAATCTCCAAGATGATTTTTTTTGAAAAAAAAAAAGAGAATAGATCTTCCATTGGAATAAGAGTTTTTCATTAACAAAAATTTCTTTCATATCCAAATTCGATATTGTGGGAGACCCTAATATTATTAATATAATAGGGTTAGGGTCTTTCACTGGAAAGGGGTCAAAAAAAGGAGGAAATGGGGTAAGCCGGATTTATGGCGACTATCCAAGAATTTCAATGCGTGAATCGAGGGTTCAGACTCTAAAACTTACCTGATTTTATCAATTGTTAGAGAATTTTTTCTCGAAGAAATCATGAATTTTCTAGGATATTATTAAGGATCTCATCGAAAACTTACAGCAGCTTGCCAAACAAAGGCTAAGAGAAAAAAAAACAGAGGTATGACTGGCATAACATCTACGATTGGATTCAAAAAAGCATAGGCTTCGGGCAATTTGCCTAAGAAAAAACTACTCGAATAAAGGGCAGAATTAAGACAAATACAGATCAAACTAAAGATATTAAGCATAACAGACATTTTGTTATTGGAGATAATTGCATTTTGATTGAGTTATTGATATAAGGAGAAAGGAAGTAAGGTATACAAAAAATCCTTCTTTTTCTTTGAACCCACCCAATAAAAAATCCTCCAATTCTCAAAGGAGAATAGAAGAAATCATACTTTCATACAATATCTTAATTGAATTATATGTAATGATCAATAAATTAAGTTGAATTCTATATCTATATGGATTAAAATCCTAGAATAATAATCTATTCTATAGATATTTAGACTGGAGTTGACAAACAACCAATAAGAATATTATTGTTTCTTAGTGTAGATTAGAAATTGATAATGGGGCGTGGCCAAGTGGTAAGGCAACGGGTTTTGGTCCCGCTATTCGGAGGTTCGAATCCTTCCGTCCCAGAGCCATATCCATTTTTTTAGAATTTTAGAAAAAAGATTGTTTTCTTGAACAACTTTTTTTTTAAGTCTAATTTTAGATGGAATGCAATTCTTTTCTATCTTATACGAATCATATCTTTTTTCACAAACTGAACTGAATCGAGTTCAAATGACACGCATCTGGACCTAAATCTATTTTTTATCAGGTAAGATGAGAACATGGATCAAAACAAAAGAGTTTGAATTCCAAAAAGTTGGGTGGGCTTTTCATCATATGTTCATTCCCTTTTATATTTAGGGAAGTTAGTTACTTGGAATAACTTCCCATCCCATATCTATTTGAATTTTCAATGATGGATGTATTTTGAATCGAGATGCAAAAGAATCTATATTCCCTATTTCTTATTATTTTTCCCGTAAATGAGGGAGTCTAATTAGTAATTTTCTTTTTCTCGAGATCTCTCAATTCGAAACAAGAGCGAGTTCTTGGTACTAATTTAATTCAATCAATAGGACTAAGTCTCTTAGTGGGTTAGACTAAAGCTTGACTAAATTTGGACTTATTGTTTGTCTTTGTAACTAGACAGGTAATTTCCCATACCGGATCAGGATTCCTTTTTTTATGCTCTATCATTCCCATAGAAAGAATAGGGGAGTGGATAGGAGATAATCAGTATTAATTTGAATATCTGTTCAAATCTCATTAACAAATGATCCAAAAACATATTTCTATATGTTATGGAATCGATGTATTTTCTTTGAATCTCGTTTTTTATTTTATTTAGGTATTTTTTTTGTTTGGCTATAATGAAGAATTGTAAATCTATGTAACGATTGGATTGAGGCAGGGGTGATTTATCCTATCCCTTTTATTCACTTTATGACAAGATTCGATTATTGAAATATTACTCAACCCCATGTAAAACAAAATACATATAAAATATGGAAATGTTTAGCTTAAAATATTACTCAACCCCATGTAAAACAAAATACATATAAAATATGGAAATGTTTAGCTTAAAATGTTTAGCTTATATGTATGTATCGTTCTATTTCAATGACAATAGTCTTTCGGTTTTTGTGAAAAAGGTTTGGGATCCCTTAAATTTTGGAAACTCCAATTAGTGAAATTTAGTATTATAGAATATCTATAACAGTGACAATTGTTCAGTCTAGTTGATAGATACGAAAACCCCTCTCTATTTTTTCGATTTTGATTTTTGCAATCAGATGAAAAGAATAAAGATTCCAATCTTACCTTACATCAGTTTTTTATCCATCTCATGAAAAAAATGGGATTTCTTTCTTCTTTTCTGTGATCTATTTATCTATTTGAAATCAGCGATGGGTCGATTAAAAAAAAGACTTATCTTTTAATGATGTCTAAATAGGAACCTTTTTCCATTCGAAATCGTTTTGAAAACGATTTCGAATGATTCCTTGTAAGTTGAATCTTTGGTACTCAAAAAGTAGGAAATAGGTCAATCTATCCTATTGAGTCACTTGAAGTTGCAGACTCAAAAAGAACTTATTTATTTATTCGTTTATCTATTTCTTTATATATATGTTAAAGATGGTGTCTTGCTAAGACTTCGTCAGAAAAATCTTTCCACATATCATATATAGAAGAAAAAGTCTAGATTACACGATGTCTATGTACAACTGAACCAATGACTATTCATGATTCCATGATTGAATCAATTTCATACCGGTTCCAAATTAGAGGAATGTTATGGTAAAACTTCGTTTGAAACGATATGGTAGAAAGCAACGTGCGACTTGAAGGACAGATCCGTTGTGGATTTTTACATCCGCTATTTTATATTTAATATTTATATAGGAATGAAGGTGCTCTTGGCTCGACATCGTTTGTTCTGTTCCACTTGAACCCTTCGTTTTTTGTTGGGTTGTAAATAGTCCACGATGGAGCTCGAGTAGAAAGGATTAATTCATTTCTCGGGGGCAAGGATCTAGGGTTAATGCCAATCAATAAATTGGAACAACTTCGTAAATATATCTTCAAATGGAAAGGATCCAATTTGAGCAAGTTTCCAATTCAAAAGCAAAAACTGTTGGAATTGATCAAAGGTTTTCGATCCAAAGTGTATCGCGCGGGAATCAACTGTCCGTAGGATTCTTTGATAGAAAGAGAAATCACAAAAAAGGGTATGTTGCTGCCATTTTGAAAGGATTAAGAAGCACCGAAGTAATGTCTAAACCCAATGATTTAAACTAAAGATAAAGGATCCCAGAACAAGGAAACACCATTTGAATTGTCTCGGTAGTCTCAATAACTGGATCAGACTGAAGAATCCAAATAGAATTTGAAACGAGACAAACAAAAGGGGGTAAAGACCACTCAATAAATGAAATTGATTAAAGATTTTTTCCTTTAAGCTATTTGAGAGTTATCCAACTTGAGTTATGAGTACGAATGGTTTCTTTTTCATTTTCAGGAAGGAAGACGAAAAAAAAAAAGACTTAAATCATAGTCTAATTGATTTTATAGGCTCATTTGTCATTTATTAGAATTCCATACATAGACAAAACTACGAATCAAATCATTTTTTCTCGAGCCGTACGAGGAGAAAACTTCCTATACGTTTCTAGGGGGGGTATTGTTCATCTACATCTATCCCAATGAGCCGTCTATCGAATCGTTGCAATTGATGTTCGATCCCGAAGAGAAGGAAAAGATCTTCGAAAAGTGGGTTTTTATGATCCACTGAAGAATCAAACTTATTTAAATGTTCCTGCTATTCTGTATTTCCTTGAAAAGGGTGCTCAACCTACAGGAACTGTTCAGGATATTTTAAAGAAGGCAGAAGTTTTTAAGGAACTTCGACCTAATCAAACGAAATTCAATTAAAGAAATACCAAGGGGGGGGGGTAGTGATTTGTATATAACTTTGTATAATATAACTTTTCTCTACTATTTTTTTATTTCCCCCCTTAATCCTGCTTTATTCGTATCTATTTCTCATTGCTTATGTCGAATTCCACGGTCGATAACAACAAAACCTTAGTTTATTGCTCATATAAATCTCAAATTCGGACATTTCATTGCTTTCAATTATGTGGTTTTCGTTGGAATTTGACTAACCAACAAGGAATCCAGTTTGCTTATTCCACTTA